GGATTCCATCATATCTAGTGAAGTGATATCTTGGATTCCCGCAAAAAAAATTATTTCTTTCAATAATCACCCCTTAAAAAGAATTAGTTATTAATGCTAATGGTTTATATGCTTATTTTACTAGGAAATGGAAGGATTTCAATTCAAATGATTTTCATCGAATGATTATTCATCTATTGTATTTTCATGCAACAAACAGGGGGCAAAAAAGCTATATGGAAAATTGGCAGTTCAACTCGATGTTGTCTAAGGCGGAGTTTGAACACGGATGTGGGCTAAAAAAATCCATGGGCAATCTGGGTCCTATTGAAAATGCCAGTAGAGGTGAAGACGGTGTTTTAAATGAGAAAGATAAAAACATTCATAATTGGCGTGATAGTGACCGTTCTAGTTATAGTAATCTTCATCATTTATTCGATATTCGTAATTTCATCTCTGATGACACTTCGTTAGTTTTAGTCAAGGATAGAAACGGGAACCCTTATTACACATATTTTGATATTAAAAATCATATTTTGGAGATTGATAATGAGCATTCTTTTCTGAGTAAATTAAAAAGTTATTTTTATACTTATCAGAATTATAGTTATATGAATAATGGATCTAAGAGTAACGATCCCTATTATGATCGTTACATGTACGATACTCAAAATAGTTGGAATAATCACATTAAGAGTTTCATTGACCGTTATCTTTATTCTCAAATCCATATTGATAATCACATTTTAAGCAATAGTAACAACTACAGTAACAGTTACATTTATAGTTATAGGTTCATTTGTGATAAAAGTAAAAATAATAGTGAAAGCGAGAGTTTCACTATAAGAACTAGCACGAATGGTAATGATTTAACCGGAAAAGAAAGTTCGAACGATCCCGCGATAACTCAAAAATACGGGCATTTATGGGTTCAATGCGAAAATTGTTATGGATTAAATTATAAGAGATTTTTGAAGTCAAAAATGAATATTTGTGAACAATGTGGATATCATTTGAAAATGAGCAGTTCGGATAGAATCGAACTTTTGATCGATCCAGGTACTTGGGATCCTATGAATGAAGACATGGTCTCTTTGGATCCCATTGAATTTAATTCGGAGGAGGACCTTTATAAAGATCGTATCGATTCTTATCAAAGAAAAACAGGATTAACGGAGGCTGTTCAAACGGGCATAGGTCAGCTAAACGGTATTCCTATAGCAATTGGTGTTATGGAGTTTCAATTTATGGGGGGTAGTATGGGGTCCGTAGTAGGGGAGAAAATCACCCGTTTGATCGAGTATGCTGCCAATCAATTTTTACCTCTTATTATAGTGTGTGCTTCAGGGGGGGCACGCATGCAAGAAGGAAGTTTAAGCTTGATGCAAATGGCTAAAATATCTTCTGCTTTATATGATTATCAATCAAATAAAAAGTTATTCTATATATCCATCCTTACATCTCCTACTACTGGTGGGGTGACAGCTAGTTTTGGTATGTTGGGGGATATCATTATTGCCGAGCCCAATGCCTACATTGCATTTGCCGGTAAAAGAGTAATTGAACAAACATTGAATAAGACAGTACCCGAAGGTTCGCAAGTGGCTGAATATTTATTCCATAAGGGCTTATTCGATCTAATTGTACCACGTAATCTTTTAAAAGGCGTTTTAAGTGAATTATTTCAACTTCATGCTTTCTTTCCTTTGAAGGACAATTAAATCAAGTAGGGCATTAAATTCCATTTTTTTATTGGGGTAAAACGAATAGGTAGTTTATCGAAATTAAGGTCACAATACTAACAATGAAGTTTTTTGGAGTGATATACGTAAAATTTAATTGTAGAAGGGCAAGTTTCTTTTTTTCGAAAGATACTTACTAGAATTCGATTCCCAATTACTAATTAGGAAGTCGAAACCAGCAAGATAAAAAAATAAAATTCTTCATTCTGCGAAAGCAAATAACCGGATTTTATGTTCTTAGGGTATGTATATATAAATTTTAATAGAAATAAGAAATATGAAAAAGGTTATTTAGTTCCGCGTCTTTGCACTTATTATCTACTCGCTTATTACTCAGTATAATTATAATAATAAATTCTAATAATAATCTATGAATTATCAGTTTGATAAGATATCTTTATAATACAAGATGTCCTTATTTTATAACACTATAACAGGTACAAATCTTAAATTGAGGTATCCATTACTATGACAATTCTAAATTTACCTTCTATTTTTGTACCTTTAGTAGGCTTAGTATTTCCAGCAATTGCAATGGCTTCTTTATTTCTTTATGTGCAAAAAAACAAAATTGTTTAAATTCGACATGCCCAAACCCCTTTAAGTTTAAGTAAGACTTAGTTAGATTGGGATTCTAACACAAATATATATTTAGTAGAATACAATATAATAGGTGATTTCCTAAATGAAAGAGCTCTTATGCGTGCGGAAACCCGATATGGGTAACCGAATGAAAACTATTTTCCGGGGGTTTGTGGATGTCGGAAATGGAAGGTTAAGGTTATATGTAGATATTTATATATTATATAATCCATACTGAATGGGATCATATGAAGGGGATGGTATTATTTTAGTTAGATCTAACGAATTTAATTTGATGAATTACTTCTAAAAGGTTAACATCAAATATAGTGCTAGTTGATGAAAGTTACTTCGGAAACAAAAAGAGAAAAGTCAAAATTATTATTATTAGGGTTCTTCTCCTAACTCCAATAAAATGCAACTAGATCTAGTATGAATTGGCGATCAGAACGTATATGGATAGAACTTATAACAGGTTCTCGAAAAACCAGTAATTTCTGCTGGGCTCTTATCCTTTTTTTAGGTTCATTAGGGTTCTTATTGGTTGGAATTTCCAGTTATCTTGGTAAGAATTTTATCTCTTTCTTTCCCTATCAGCAAATAATCTTTTTTCCACAAGGGATCGTGATGTCCTTCTATGGGATAGCAGGTCTCTTTATTAGCTCCTATTTGTGGTGCACAATTTCGTGGAATGTGGGGAGTGGTTATGATCGATTCGATAGAAAAAAAGGACTAATGTGTATTTTTCGCTGGGGGTTTCCTGGGAAAAAGCGTCGCATCTTCCTTCGATTCTTTATGAAAGATATTCAGTCCATCCGAGTCGAAGTTAAAGAGGGTATTTATACTCGTCGTGTCCTTTTCCTTTATATGGAAATCAGAGGCCAAGGGGCTATTCCATTGATTTGTACTGATGATAATTTGACTTCGCGCGAAATTGAACAAAAAGCTGCAGAATTGGCCTATTTTTTGCATGTACCAATTCAAATGAACTGAAGAGTGTGAATGCTTTCTAAGCCGTAGGGAAAAAAGAAAATAATTCTATTTATTTTTTCTATAACATAACTTGAATTGAAGTTTTTTTAGGGAGCTCATTTTACCTAAAACTATACGGACCAACCATAATATGAAACGGGTTTTGTTCAAAAAGATGGTCTTTATATATGATATGTATAGAAATAGTAAGAAATCGAAATATTAGATCGCATAGAGTTGATGAATGGGGTAGGGGAAAAATGGCAAAAAAGAAAGCATTTATTCACATTTTATATCTTATATCTATAGTATTTTTGCCTTGGTGGATTTCTCTCTCATTTAATAAAAGTCTGAAATCTTGGGTTATTAATTGGTGGAACACGAGACAATCCGACTTTTTTTTGAATGATATTCAAGAAAAGCTCATTTTAGAAAAATTCATAGAATTAAAGGGACTCGTCCTATTGGACGAAATGCTAAAGGAATACTCAGAAACCCATATACAAGAGCTTCATATAGGAATCCACAAAGAAACGATTCAACTAATCAAGATACATAATGAGGATCATATGAATACGATTTTACACTTCTCAACAAACATAATCTCTTTCATTATTCTAAGTGGTTATTCTGTTCTGGGTAATGAAGAGCTTGTTATTCTAAACTCTCGGGTTCAAGAATTTCTCTATAACTTAAACAACACAATAAAAGCATTTTCTATTCTTTTAGTAACTGATTTATGTATTGGATTCCATTCGCCCCATGGTTGGGAACTAATGATTGGCTCTGTCTATAGAGATGTTGGATTTTCTCATAACGATCAAATTATATCCGGTCTTGTTTCCACTTTTCCAGTCATTCTAGATACAATTTTCAAATATTGGATCTTCCGTTATTTAAATCGGGTATCGCCATCACTTGTAGTGATTTATCACTCAATGAATGACTGAAAACCGATCCACTGATAGTAAGCCAATTAGTTTCTTTCTTTGCCTTGTACAATTCCAACTCGCGCTTACTCGGTCTGTTTGTATCCATTTTAAGGGATTACTCCTAATATTCCAGTCAAAATTTTCAGTAAATAGCAGCCGAATCATGGATAGGGAATTATACTAGCGACCTACCAAATTTATTGTAGAAATTGGCGGGATCAACAATTGGACCATGCAAATTATAAATACCCTTTCTTGGATAAAGGAAGAAATTATTCGATCCATTTCCCTATTGCTCATAATATCTATAATAACTCAAGCAGCTATTTCAAATTCGAATGCATATCCCATTTTTGCACAACAAGGGTATGAAAATCCACGAGAAGCAACTGGACGTATTGTATGTGCCAATTGCCATTTGGCTAATAAGCCTGTAGATATTGAGGTTCCTCAGGCAGTCCTTCCTGATACTGTATTTGAAGCAATTGTTCGAATTCCTTATGATCTACAGCTGAAACAAGTTCTTGCTAATGGAAAAAGGGGGGCTTTAAATGTTGGGGCTATTCTTATTTTACCGGAAGGGTTTGAATTAGCCCCCCTCGATCGTATTTCTCCTGAGATGAAAGAAAAGATGGGCAATTTGTCTTTTCAGAGCTATTGCCCCCAAAAAAAAAATATTCTTGTGATAGGTCCCGTTCCTGGTAAAAAATATAATGAAATAACTTTTCCTATTATTTCACCGGACCCCGTTACTAAAAAGGATGTTCACTTCTTAAAATATCCTATATATGTG